CCCCCAATACATCGAAACTCATTGCCCATGGATAAAGAAAAACCGTTTCAACATCAAAAACAACAAAAACTAGAGCAAACATATAATAACGGATTCGAAATTGTAACCAAGCATCGCCCATTGGTTCTATACCGGATTCATAACTAGAAAGTTTCTCTGGTCCTTTTCTAATTGGGGCTAAAAGGCCCGAAATTAGAAATGCCAAAATAGGAATAACACTTGATATTATTAGAAATGCCCAGAAAATATCATATTCGTAAAGCAGAAACATGGGTGCACTCCTATGAATGTAGAAAATATACTAGATTATTCGAGTCGAATTGAAATTCATTTTCAACTCATTCATAACTGTTTAGTCAAAATAACAATTTATTTTGATTGAACTGCTTAGTTTTGTTTGCTGTGGTACATGTATCATTTCAAGATTCATCGACTTGAATTGTTCCATTTACTTCAATTTTATTTTTATTTCGATATCAATTATAAATATATATTGATCTTGCTCTTATACTTTATACAAATAAGACTCTTTTCTCGATTATACAAATAAGACTCTTTTCTCGATTTTTCATCTCACTTCGGATTCTCTATAAAAATCTATAAAAAAAAAAGAATTCAAAATAGAATTTTGAATAAAATACTAATTAAATAAAATACTAATTAAATAAAATACTAATTAAATAAAATACCAATCCATATAAAATCTATATAAAAATAGAAAATACTATATTCTATATGTAATATAGTACCTCCACCTATATAATATAAAAATAAAATATAATAATAAATAATAATAATATTAAACATTAATGGAATAGGATCTTATATTAACTAAATTCGACTTCTATTCTATATATTCTATTTCTATTCTCTATATTCTACTTCTATATTCATTTAGAAATTTATATAAATATATTAATTAAAATTAATTCAATTATTAATTCAATAATATTAATTCAATTTATTAATTATTCAATTTAGCAATTCAATGTTAGGGCAATAAAAGACTCCTTTCTTTTATTGCTATACCTTACCTAGTATAGCAATATAAAGAAGAGCCCATTTTACAATGTTAAATGTTAATAATGAAAGTTAATAAAGATCCTAATTTTTCAAACTCCAGCTTGTCTATAAATAGAGTAAGTCGTTTTTAAATCCGTGTAACTTACGAGTAGATTTGATTTTTGTTGAGTTAGGTTGGAATTTGTTTTTAAATGAGTTCGTGTCATGATTTTGACTCCAAAAATTCATTAGGCTTAGGCGGGTATCCCAAAGACAAAGAAAAAAAGTATCACTAACTCTTTTTGATTGCGGATAGGAAAAGGGAAAATTCCTAATGTAATTGACTTAGGAAAGAAAATTGGGTTTGTTTAGCCAAGACAAGATAAAAAAAAATAGCTATTGGTTCTATTGAAGTGCACTTTTTTTGATTTCGGCTTTATACTCTATCCTGAATGATTCCTGCGAGCAAGCTTATGAGAATGCTTTTTTTTCGTTTTTCGATAAACCAAGCAATTGCAAGCGGCTAGTTACAAACAATACAATAATGAAGAAATAAAAACTATACAATTTTTGTCTTTGTATCTTTGTATTTGAATTTTATTTCATTTTTTTTAGGGCTATACGGACTCGAACCGTAGACTTTCTCGGTAAAACAGATCAAACTGATTATTCTCAAAATGATTCGAACTGTTTCAAAGACCCAACATGCATTTTTTTGCATTGGGCTCTTCCATTAACTGATATAAATAATCAGTTAGTCTACCATAATTCTCTTGACAAGAAGATAAGAAGATGGCTCCATGTGCTCTGATTTCTTATTTGGATTCCGATCTGAGAGCACTACCGAAGTGTTTCAAAGAAGGTTATCCTGACGTAGGTTTGCTTTTGGCTTAGATCAACCTAAGTTAAATGAAGTCTCCATCGCCCCCCTTTTATTTAAAAAATCCAATATGAAACTTCATACACCTTAAAGTTCATAAGATAGGACGAAAAAAGAATTTTTTGAGGTCTTTATACTCATTATGCCTAGCATTGAATAGAGTTAGTATTCCCCTTATCAATATCTTAAATCAATAATGGGTTCTATTGGTTGCCTAAAATCTAAAAATATAAATAGAAAAGGGGCACCTAAAGTGGACCGAATCTTTTGTCAGGCTATTGTTCTCTTGTTCCCTAAAAGTCATGGAGTAAGACATCAACTTCTCAATAAGTTGTTTGATTCCATAATGTACTCCTCTGAAAAAACATCGGCGCGCGTGTAAACGAGGTGCTCTACCTAACTGAGCTATAGCCCTTTTGCTTGTGATATATATTTTATCATGTCAATAATTTCTTGTCAAGATGAATATTACATGATCGAACTTTTATCTCTTTGATCGGTATTGCTTATAAATAATATTACATTTATAATCCATCGATGTGATGGGTTCCATTTCTTTCTCTTTTTGATTCTAACTGACCTACTTAACTCAGTGGTTAGAGTATTGCTTTCATACGG